AACCATTTGTTATATTATCAGGGTAATGATACATCAACCTGCGAGTTCTTTTTATGAGGCACAAACGGGAGAATTTATCCTGGAAGCAGAAGAACTGCTGAAACTGCGCGAAACCATCACAAGAGTTTATGTACAAAGAACGGGCAAACCCCTATGGGTTGTATCCGAAGATATGGAAAGGGATGTTTTTATGTCAGCAACAGAAGCCCAAGCTCATGGAATTGTTGATCTTGTAGCGATTGAATAAAAAAAAATAGCAGTAAGTTTAAGCAAATCGCCACTTTGCGATTTTCTCTTCTTACTTATTACCGGGTTTAATAATATTCTATTCATCTATTAAATAGAGAAGTAATTCATAATCATCCGGTTAGGATCGATCTAAACCAGCCCATTTATTATGTATACGATTCAACATGCCAACTATTAAACAACTTATTAGAAACACAAGACAGCCAATCAGAAATGTCACGAAATCCCCCGCTCTTGGGGGATGTCCTCAGCGTCGAGGAACATGTACTAGGGTGTATGTGCGACTCGTTCAGATCACCATTGGTAGAAAAAAAAGGGAAAGAAATTTTCCAGTATCAATGATCAGTACTAGTGAATAGTATAAAATGGAAGGAAGAAGGTCGTTCACTATCTATATATCGAAAACTAAAAAAAAAGATCTATTCAATTCTTCTATTGTATATGAAATTTATGGTTTCCGATGAGAAAAAATTCCTCATTGGTAACAAATAGTTATTCATTAAGCGGGGAAATCCTATTTTCAAAGCCGAAATCTTATGCCTATACTCTTGCAAAAACGGACTAAGAGGGTCAGCTACCCCATCCAATTTTCATAATTAAATACCGTTACTGTATAGGTAGATCTCGTTGTGAAAGACCTATTACTAGATAATTCATAGGTAGAGCCGAAGAATGTAAACTGTACAACTTGCTAATAGCATTGATTAAATGAAGTAAGGGACTCCGGTATATATAGAGGACCTCACCGTTTAAGACATAACCATAGAAACGATGGAATCCACTATTTCGTTATTCATTTCTATTTATTACTTTTTTCTGTTTTTTGATACCTAGTATCAATACTCGTTTCGAGGTAAAATGACTATAAAAAAAGAAAAGACAAATCGTGGTCGGGAAGGTTATAGTAGCAAAAGCCATTGGAATTTTTATTTTATACATTGGAAGAATCCGTTTTGTTATTAATAAACTAGGAAAAGGGAAAAGAATAACTGAAAGAAAGGAAATCAATTAGTTATTCATGAAAGTTTCATTTATTCAATGACTAGAATTAGACGAGGATATATAGCTCGGAGACGTAGAACAAAAATTCGTTTATTTGCATCAAGCTTTCGGGGGGCTCGTTCAAGACTTACTCGAACAATTATTCAACAGAAAATAAGATCTTTGGTTTCGTCTCATCGAGATAGAGATAGGAAAAAGATAGATTTTCGTCGTTTGTGGATCACTCGGATAAATGCAGTAATTCGCGGGAATAGAGTATCCTATAGTTATAGTAGATTAATACACAATCTGTACAAGAGACAGTTGCTTCTTAATCGTAAAATACTTGCACAAATAGCTATATTAAATAGGAATTGTCTTTATATGATTTCTAATGAGATCAGATCATAAAATAAAAAAGGAAATTGTAAGGAATTTGTCAGAATATTTTAAATGGAGTTCGCTGGAGAATGAACTCCGGGAAGGTAGAGTAGAAATTAGTATGATAAAGAGAATATGATAAAGTCGTTCAAAATGAAATGAGCGAATATGTCCAATATCCAATAAAAAAAAGATTTCTTCTTCTTCCCCAATTTTTTTCTTACGATTTTTCGAACAAAATATCAATCTGTGTTTGAGTTCGGATTTTTATTTGGGTTCAATTGAGGAGTAAAGTAAGTCTACTTTTTTTTATTTATTTATGGTTCTAAGACCAGTAGCTCCGGCGGTCGACTCGCTTCTTTCAAATTGTTTCTCATTATTAAGAAAAGGTAACAAAGATAAAATACGAGCTTGTTTTATAGCAATAGTAATTAATCGTTGTTGTTTTAAGGTTAATCTATTTACCCGTCTAGATAATATTTTTCCTTGTTCACTAATAAATCGACTAATTAAACTCATGTTTCTATAATCAATTCGATCCCCCGATTGGATCGGGGGCAAACGCCTACGAAAAGATCGCTTGGATTTAAGAAAGAGTCGCTTGGATTTTTCCATGGTTTGTTTATTCCTTATCCTCAAAATCCTATTTCAATTTGATCCAAAAAGATTTCAAATTCAAAATATAGGATTTGATTTGGCTTTTTTTTAGTTAGTTATATTATGTTAACTAAAATGAAAATATATAGAATAATATGCTATATATAGAATATGTCCTTTTCGTGTTACTTGTAAGAGTGACACACAGGCACTTGATTCGAGTTATTTCTTTATCTCCCCGTGAATCGTATGTTTGTAACAATAGGGACAGAATTTTCTCAATTCCAATCGACTAGGCGTATTGTGTCGATTCTTTTGAGTAATATATCTGGAAACACCCCTTGATTCCTTATTAAGACCGTTTCTAACACAGTTGGTACATTCTAAAATAACCGTTACTCGGACATCTTTACCCTTGGCCATGAACCTCCTTTGCGTTTTTGATTCAACCAATTCTTCTACTTTCTGCGAAAAAAGAAATAAAAAAATAAGAAGTAAAACAACAAACTAATATTTAGGTATATTTTGAATCGAATTCGATTCAATGTACAGTATTTTATTAAAAGATCTTGTATGATCTTCTTGCCCTAGACACATTTCTGTTCTCACAATATTATTTCTAAATGGAATTGGAGAAAACCCGAATTTCGCCGAGGTTGAATCTACTTTTTTATTTCTCTTTCCTCCTTTCTTGATTATACTTCTACTTAATATATTGTATCGAATTCGATTTTTTCTAAAAAAAAAAGAGGGGGAGGGATTAGTCACAAATCTTTTGATTCTACCTCTAATCTTCTTCACCCCTTCCCATGTCAATAACTAGAATGAAAAAAAAGGGAATGTCAACGCATCCGGAAATAAACGATTGATCTCTATCAAAAGACCTGCTAAAGCCCCAAACCATAGAGTACTTAGTACCGGTGCCACGGAAAGATATGTTTTTAGATCTCGCATTTTAAATCCTCCTTCTTTATTCTTTTTATTTATTGTATTATTTATTGTAATGCCTAATGTTAATACATATATGATCCGATATAATATATATGTAAGTAGTTAAGGACCGCTTGTATTTGTACACGGAATTCCTAATTCCAATTGAAATCTACAATGATTCGGTAGATAAGATTTTTCTTTTCTTAAAACCGAAAAAGACGTCCCTTCCGACTGAGCATTCCCAAAAAATATTCCCTTTTTTAGTTATTTTTTACGATGGGTTTCATATTCATGTGTATATAAGCCTTCTACTATTATTATATGTTACATGAGAATAAAAAAAAGAAATGGCAAGATAACTTGGATATATCAATGGAGAAAATAAGGATTTTGAAAACAAGACAGGGATTCTATAAAATGACACTGTAGACCAATTGAAAGGGATGTAGCGCAGCTTGGTAGCGCGTTTGTTTTGGGTACAAAATGTCACGGGTTCAAATCCTGTCATCCCTACCTATTACTTCTCGTCTGAGCAGTAACGAGGGATTTATTGAAATCGATTAAAATCAGGCATACATAATCTTTTTTTATTATATCATATTCTATATGATAGTCTTATGCATACAAGATGTATTCGGGTTATAAAAAAAATCCTCTTCTTTTTTTTTTAGTTTTAGCTAGTGTGATAATGATAAGAAGATAAGAAAGCGCTCTTAGTTCAGTTCGGTAGAACGTGGGTCTCCAAAACCCGATGTCGTAGGTTCAAATCCTACAGAGCGTGATTCCATTCTTGGTTAGGTTAGTCCCAAAATTACAATTAAATAATTGACCAGTAATCTTAATTTGACCTCCTTTGGATTAAAGAAAAGAGGAGGTCAATTAAAAAAAAAAGATGTTAATTAATTTAATCAAAGATCCAACTGATCACCACGTCTGTATTGTAAATATGCAGTTACAAATAATCCAGCTAAAGTAATAGGAATTAGACCTAAGACAATTCCAAATAGAAAAACTTCAATCATTTCAATTTTTTTGAAAGGGAAAAAGGAGAGGTAATATCTATCCCTACATATTAATCCGCATTGCCCATGAATCTCAATGACCACTAATTGGAAATTGACTCTCTAAGGAAATATAGAGTCTATCAATACCACAGAAAGATTTCTTTTTATGCGTTGTGTTCATTCAATTAATTTCAAATAAGTCGTATCTTGGTCAGACCAATAAAGAGAGCTGAGGTTATAGTTAAAGCTGCTAGTAGAAAACCGAAATAACTAGTTATAGTAAGCATGAAGATGAAGGAGCTAAATGAAATGTGTTCTTTTTATACATATGTTTAGAAAGCACTTCCCTAAATTTCAATATACGAAGATAAGCAAAAATACCAATTCAAATGAAAGAATAAGTTCAATTGATAGTTGTTAATTCATCAATCATTATAGACGGGATTAACAAAAACATAGAGTAAGGGAGGTAGAAAAAGAGATCAATTAATCATTTGTAATGTCTACCTATCCCTTAATTTCGAATCAAGTGATTCATTAGATAATTCTTGAGTAGACTAATATTAAAATAATAAAATAGTAAGAAATTCGAATCCATATAGAACAAAATTTGAAAATCATTTATCTTTTCTTTTGATCTTTTTTTTTAATCGTATCGAATCTATTTTTCGATTTTAGAATAAAGAGTGACCTTATAACAATAACACCTTTTTTTCTTGTCATTTGAGATATTATGTGAATGAATCTACTCCTGAATTTAATGAGTAAAAATGAAAATAAATAAAGTAAAAATAACAAAGGTATCGTACAACTGATCAAATCACTCACGAAAATCAAATCTTTATTTTTGTCCAA